TCTGCTTATTGGGATACCACTATCAAAGATTCTTCCCTAGTGACAAATCGGATTCGTTCAAAGAGAATCCTTCAACGACAAGACACTCACTGAACACTATCTATATCCGGATTTTTTTCCATCCATGGCAAAGGATCGAACTTGAACTCTTTCCGGCTTAGCTAGCCGGGAAGAGCCTTTTGAAATTCATTTTAGCAGGTGAGCCAGATGCCGAGTCTACCTCTGCCAAGTTCCTCTTTCTAGGAGGATTTTCTCAAAAAATGTCAGCTGGATTGGTAAGTTGCTTTTTAGTTCGATTTTCATTACTCCGAATCTTCTTAGTTCGATTCTTCCTCTGCTCCCTCACTCACAGAATCCCAACCGAATTCTGACTCCTTGCTTCCCATTCTCTTGGCTACGACACTAGTTCTATTCAGCTAACTATGATTCGGATTTTCTGCCAGACTTCAGGTTCCCTCTCCGTTCTAAAAGCAAAAAAGGCAAGTCGAATCCCTATGAACAGCTTGAACTCGTACAGTAGAATCAAGCTGTTCGATCAAAAGGGTAAGACCTAAACCACTAATTCCGTCTAATCGGCTTGGCCTATCTCCAGGTATTCCCTAAAAAAAAGAATGTCATCCAGCTCCCTCACTCTTTCTGCCATCTAGCTCAACGTGGTTCAATGTTCGCTAATGTCTTTCGTTCGATGTGGTATTTTGATGTTAGGATGAAGATGAAATCCGAAAGAACTACCTATAGCTTAAGCCCAATTATTCGAAGTCTATTTAGTCTTACGCGGATTCAAAAGCAGCTACCATTCCTCCAAGAGAATGAAATGGCACCAACATCGGTCACTGAAGGAGCTATCCTCCCCGGCAACAGAGTTGGATAGACGCCATGAAGCTTCCCCGGTCCCTAGGGAGGGCTTTCCTCGCTCAACGGAAGGTAGGAGAGTCAAACTCCCATCCCATAAGAGTGAGTGAACAGCTATGCCCGAGAATGAATGAATTGCTTTCCTTAGTGCACTTTCCGAAAGGAAAGGACATTGATGAGTACGAAAGCCCACCTCTCTCACTTCGTACTACGTCTACAGGAGAGGTGAGCTCTCTTTTTCAGTAAAGGAAGAGGGGACACCCCCTTCTTATGCATTAAAGGAGGATACTATTCTCTCGAGAATTCTATTTTAGAGTGATTTTCAATTAATGAAAGAAGAATGAGGGATGGCTTCCCCGGGCACTCTATTCTTGTGATAGTTCTTTATATGGAGCGACGGAAGCAGGTCAACGATAGCCTAAGCTCCCGCGGAAATATAGTAGTTATCTTTCTGATACGCTTGTGCGCAATAAATTCTTTAGAAAAGCATCCACTCTCAACCCGCCCTTCGGTTGTTGAATTGGCTTTCTCCCCTTTCACGAATGGCATGGCCTTAATAAGGTAAGTCTAGTCTACTCCCGTCCCTTTGCTATGAACCCCTACAAAATAGGGCTAGGAAATAGACAAGAATCTCACTTTTCTTTGTTTAATCGAAACTGTGACCCCCCTCGCTTCTATGCGCGTGCTGTTCTCGCTCGAGTGTCGTGTTTACGCTCCATCGATATAGAATAGTTAGGACTACCATGACACACCGGTTTAACACAGAAAAATCTTCTACTTTTCTGCCACGTCACCAGTCTGACACATCGGCATTAGCCGCCTCAGAAGCGGGGGATTCAATGCTTACCAAAGATCCTCCAGATCAGCCTCACGCAACAGACCCAAGGAACTTAAATCAACGTCTCGGCTAAATGACGTCATTCTCGCTGTCCGGGGAGCTGGACCCCTAAGGAATTTAGACAAGAAGCTAACTAATGGCAAGGCGTATCGTATATACTTTGAGTCCTACTCCAGGCAAGTCAGAAAGACAAGGAGAGACTACGGGAAAGAGCTCAATTTGTGTTGAACAACACTAAAGTCAGACAAGAAAGGGCCATTAGCAAATGGAAAGGGGAAGCAACCAATTGATCCCTTTTTAGTTCTGTGCGCAACTAGAAGGGTTCAAAAGAAAACCTCTATCCTTGGCCTCTTTGAGGATTTAAAAGAAGGGAGTGAGGCCTGAGTGCACAACTTGAATATGGAAGGCTTCTTTCCCGGTTAAGTAAGACTAAGCCGGTCTAAAGTCAAATGGAATAGACCTCATCCTCCGAGCATGAACCAGCAGGCATTGCGAGCATACCGCCCTGGAGAGTACTCTTTGATTGCATCGGTCTCAACCTCGTCTTGAGTAATCGTTCTGGGAACAGCCTCGCCCTCATCAGGCAGGCTTTTGGGAGCCCACTACTAGTCTTTTTCTAGTCGAGTGCCCAGAGTAGTAATCTGGTCTTGAAGCGGGGAGTGCACTTGTGGAAGTCGGATGTGACCATAGGGGCTACTTGAATAGTGGGATTTCTATCCCCAATGGATGAGACTTTCTCATTAGATTCAGTAGAAGCGGGCTATTTCACGAGAATCAGAGAAAGAGAAGACATTCGATTGCAATTGCATCTTCGGTCTATTTCGATTGTCACTAAGATCAAAGGTGAGAAAGGAGCTAATAGTAGGTGGGTGAGGTTGCATCGGGGAAGTGGTCCAGCATTTTCTCACCCATCCGAAAGGAGAGATCTGATTAGAAGTGATTAAGCGGGAAAGACTTGTTGTGAAGTTATTCCCGACTCTGCTAAACGAAATTCAGTGAACCCAAGGAACCTTAACTTGAGGGTAAGATCTTAGTTCTCTTTGACCGGATTTGATGCTTTCTAAAAGGCTTTCTATGTGAAAAGAGAAAGCTAACCAACCCATGATAAATCACCTAGAGCAGATCTGCTTGCAAATACTCTTCAAGAATCTGATTCTATTGAATGCAGATCTCCAGTCTCTTGTCCCGACCTCCCGGTAGTGGACTAGGGACCGAGCCGGAACTACAGAAAGAATAGATTCGGAAACAGGGAAAGGCGGGAGGAAGCTACTAACCATGTATAAAGAGAAAGTCCAAGGACAGTAGGCTTCATCTTGGAAACCAGCTGGTGGCAAGACAGCTCTTTAGACCTATTACTAGAGGTAGCCCCGTGCTTTCTACTCATGACGTGTCTGGAATAGAATTCCGTAGAAAGAAAGAAGAAAGGGGGACCCTGCAAATTCGAGGAGAAGATGAAAGGAAATAGAGTGCACCTCCTCATGTATCTTAGTCTTGCGCTCTATAATTGTATTAAATATAGGTGGGATTACTCGCCAAAAGCGAAGAATTGAATCTCGTACTTTGACTCGCCGGTCTGGGTCCGGGGTGAAGGGTTCTACTTCTCCAAAGGGGGATTCTGCGTCAACTGAAACCTTGGCTGGTGAATCAGACCTATTCACTTTTATAAAAGAAGCCTTGGGTCCGATCCTTGAAAAAGTATCTGACGATTCAAATGAAAGCGGAACTATTAATAATACAAGGTGACTAGCTCTAAGAAAGAGGTACCGATTAAGGGAAAGTAGGACAAATCTCCTTCTCAAAGGGGAATTTATCCCAAACAGCAGTCTAGTTCGTCCGTTTACTAGAGATGGGCGGGTTCCGTTGGTAAGGTAGCGCCTTCCGTTTCTACCTGCCCTCGATTGCAAGTCTGAAGTGGGAGTCCTCTTTCTTTCAGGTTCTTCCCTCGTGCACTGGGCAATAGAGAAGAAATCCTAGTCTGACGATTGGCTAGAAAGGATCTGACTGCTTCTTCTTTCCTCGTCCCAGCCTTACCTTTTAAATAAATAGGCTAGTCGAAAGTCTCCTTTTGTCAAGTCTCCTACCGCCTCCAAATCAAAGCCTGGTATTGAGATCAAAGCCCTTATTTACTGGTAAGGTGGGAAAGTATTGACTTGTCCAAAGTAGCATTACGAAAACCAATCCAACCCGAAAGTCCTACAGAGTTCAATTCAGATAGCCCTATTGGCTTTTGATAGCAATGGGTCGGGATCAGCTAATCTCAGAAAGCTTGGGTCTGGCCCAACTTGAAAAAGAAAAAAGAGACTGGCCGTCTAAACTATGAAAATCAGTGAACCGAAGGACAACCCGAGGGTCTGAGTCTAATCGTGAAGTGAAAACAAAACCTGCTCAAAGTAAGGGATTTGGAGTTGAACTTAGTTCACATCACACATAAGGAGAGAAAGAAAAGTAGACCCTTTGTCAGTGAAATCGCTTTTTCATTCTCATACTTCTTATAAGTAATCTCTAAGGATGTTATTTCTAAGGATTGGAGATAAATCAAACAGATGCTATAAAGACCTTCCTTAGATTATGAGAACGGAAAGACCCACTAGAAAAAGGAGATATAGAAAGTGTGCCGGGAAAGAGGGGATGATACGTGGCGTGGTATACCTGATCGTTTGGTCAAGGAGACGTACGTAAGTCGACATAGCTCCATGTATATGTTCTTTGGAGCTAGAACCCATAAATCCAACGTTGAGGCAATGGACTGGCTTTGGCATGACTCCAGCCTTGTTCGACTCAGGTCAACACTTGGTTTGGTGACTCGTTTTGGATAAGACAACTCGCAGGAATGGCACCCAAAAGAGCAGGGACCAAGCCTTCCTATTAAATGCAGTTCAGGGGAGTGCCTTCTTCTAATCATGGCAGTGTGGAACTAAAACTAAGACTCCCAAAAAGGGTATGGAGTAGGCGAGGTATAGCCCGACTGCCCCAATCTTCCTCTCCTGAGGAAAGGATAAGCCTAATACCTTGACTTGCCTCTGCTAGCTCTCTAAGCTTTCTCTCTATCTTCCTGTTGTTACCTGTAGGTTTAGATCAATATAGAAGAAATAATAACCAATTAGATCGATCAAGCCTGTAATTGTAATTAAAGGGTCTACATCCCCAAGAGCAGGAAAGAGGAATGAATCGTGATAGCCTTTACCGGGATATGGGAACTAAGCAAGGGATGCTAAACTCAAATAAAAAAGAATGCCAAAAAGAGCATTTGAATTTCCCACCATCTACCCAATCTCCCTATTCTGATAGCAGAGTAGTGTTAAAACCAACCAATAAGATAAGTATGGGCGATGACCTAGTCTTTCAACACAGTCAACAGACTCGGTTTAGCAGTCAAGTGACCAGTTCAGTCATAGGTATTCGTTCTTTGAGTCGGTTTAGTTACAATCTCAGTCCACGGTGCATACCGAGCACCATTAGTCTCACCTTATGGTTACACAAGGAAGAAGTCAAATGGTTCAGTGTCGACGAAGCGAAGACTGAGGCTTCTGAATTACAGCCTTTTCAGGTTCGCGAATCAAGAATCAAAGTAGCAGCTCGCTCGGTCGAGGAGACTAAAGCCTACGCATCGAATACATCTCGCTCTATCGAACCAGATAAACAGTCCAACCGGCTTCAGATTCATACTCGAAGCGAGGTCATGGCCATAGAGGGAAAGCAAATTCCAGGAGTTGAAGCTCCTAGAGGAGTCTAAGCTGGAGTGGAAAGAAGCGCGGGTTGCGCAAAGTCTAAAAGAGATTAGAAGGCTATGATCGCCCATTTATATGAGCTAGGAAACCCTAGAAATCAGTCAGCTATAAGGGCAGCTATAAGGGCTGCTACAGGAAAGAGAGCGGGCTCTCCTCCAGAAGGATAGACTCCTATAAAGACTCGGGCAAAGGGAAGACTAGCTAGCAGTCTTGCGTTCCTCTCTTGAGGTGAGAGGAGACAGGTCAGGCAATCTCTAAAGAGGAGAGCTATGTGGTGCCCGCATCCCTTAGTGACCTCAGAAGGCACTTTACAGGTGATAAAGATCAGAGGGATTCCTACTACTAGCTCTTTTGGTCTGAGCTACGCGAAAAGGGAAGCAAGGGAAAGGGGAGTGAAACCAAGTGGTTCCACTCAGGTAAAGAAGACCCCGATGTTGATATGCTCCGGAGCCTTTTACTGACGGATGATTGCCCCACCCTGCAAGTAGCCAACACAGCTAGTTCTTGGTCTCCAGCGAACGAATCCCAGGTTTGAGACTCGATGTATCCGATAGTAAGGAAGGCAGAGACTATTACAAGCCGGGTAGAGAGGGAAAGGAGAGGCAAAGAAAAGGCCTTCCTCAAAAAGTATGCTTCAACTTAAACTGCCACCGTTCCCGTTGGATAAGCAAAGGTTCCCTTTTCTAACATGGCTTCCTGATCAGAGCGAGGGAAAGCAAAGGCGCTACTGCCCAGTTCTTTTTGCATTCTTTCAGTTAATGCCCCTGTTAAGATAAGAGGATTGTAGCGAGCGTAGCCCTATTAATAAGCGTTAGTGAGCGCAACGTTTCACTCCCATTTTCTTTTAAGGGCTAGGTCCTCAGATCCGTAGATTATAGAGGTGTTTACTCTTACCATTAGTTGAAATCCCGCTATTAGTTATTAGTTGGTATCCCCCGAAGCAGGTATTTGGCAGGTGAGGGCAACCAGGCAACCCTCAGTTACTAGCTGTGGATAGGAAGAGGATCCGGGTACAAAGATGATGGAGGTCCTTCTTCCACCTCTGGATCCAGACAAGTCGAAAGCCCATCTGTTTCTTCTTCTGCAGCGAACCAATACGAGGAGGCGCAGTCGCTATAGCTGCTGGTAGCGCTAGTTACAGGCAGAGATCAAGGCGCTATCCTATACTTCTTGATCAGGCTCCTCTTCGGCAACCATGAAATTTCTTCTCATGCCGGGATAGCCCATGAGAATCTCTGGTTTAGCACCAATATATATAGCGGGGACCCCATCTCAATCAGTAGGATGCCCTTTCCTGCATAAGGAGTGTCATCCGGACATTTTGAAAAGAGGAAATAGCCTAAGGTCTGGGCTAGGTCTACGGACTTCTCCTTCAACTCATTCTCAGTCGCAAGTCAAAGTTAACCGAGTCTTGAGATTATGAAATCCGAGGCCGGGACTGACCTCATCCGCGAGTGAAGGTGCGCATAGGACTGACCCTAATGTAAGAAAGGGCCCAGCCCATGTGAGAGAGAGAAGAGTGAATTCCGATTCCTACTATGATGATTAAAAAAGCTAGCTTAGAGGACAGTCAGAATCCGATGCTGAGAGCTAATGCAATGGTTTAAGGGTTGACGCCGTATCGATCTAAGGTTCTAATTCCTTGACTGTCCTCTGAAGGCAGGTTGTAAATACAGCTGAAGGGCGAACAAAGACTAGGTTTTAGCTTCGCTAGATCGGATGGTCTTTCAAGCAACTCATCAATCCCATCCAGGAAGAGAAACCATAAAAAGAAAAGAAAAATGGCATGACCAATCCCCTAATTTATTAGTTTTTCAAAACGGAATTCTCCGCATATAGGTAATATGTCAGTTTTTCTTGATTTACCACAAAGAGGGAATTTGCAGTTCATACACTATTTACAAGCAATTACTGGCATCATTAAACGCATTAACCGGTCTCAGTAACCGCATGAACTGGCAGAATTCCCCGCATTCGTTAAAGACACAGGGTAGACCAAAGCTACACTCGTCACTACGGGAACTTATAACCTTACCGATTCTCTTGACCCAGGCGGAGGTAGTATACTTATCCCCGATGGGAGAGACGTTGATTCAGTCCTTGTGGCTTCTTGGTCTCTTCTGTCGTGCCACCTCATCCATGCTGGGTTGCCAACTGCTGCATGTGTACCTTCTCTCCGGCTGGTGTCGAAGTTGAGTGAATTCTGACTATGGTTTCGTAACCCGTGTCTCGTGCCATATGTATACCTCGCTTCTATGTCCAGGCTTTGTCTTGCTAATCCTTACTTTATGGTTGGTTCTGATGCCAGGTATGAGGCTTTCTTACTATGTGATTATCCTACACTGTGGGACTCTTTCACTCTTCGTGCTTTTGCTTGTACAGGGTGGTATTACCATGGGGAGAGAACTGGATTGATGGGGTTAATGACTCTCAAGGAGTTACTTGATTCAATAGGTAAAGAAGAAGTTACCCCACCTTCGATACGCTACCACTCACTCGGCCAGGAACTGCAAAGGAGTGAATTCTTTGGAACGTAGGAGTTGAATGGTATACAGGACTATCAGCCCAAAGGAAAGCAATGAAACTTCTTCCTAAGCCCCTGTTGTCATGGTAGCCTTTAGAGTAGTTGCTTGCCCAAAGCCGTTATGCTTTCATACTGGTCACCTAACTCAACCTAACTCATGTTTAGGCACTCCCCCTTTGGTCTGTGGATCCTATAAAAAGGGCTTTTGGCTTGCCGGTGGAGTCTTTGCTCTCTTACGTGAGACAGCTTTTTGATGGGTCAAGGAAGCACTTTCAGGTATTTGATTGGCAGGGTTTTCTGTTAACACTAGTTCATGTCTCACAAATTACCTTAATCCTGTAATAGACACCAATCGAATAAATATGCGGATAATAACACCAAATCTAACAATTAGCCCGAAATTAAACACTAACCCAAGGGACCAGGTAAGGAAAACCGCTAAAATGGAAGATTCTCTTAAACAAATTGCCGAGACCTTTCCCAGGATTACTAAGAAAATAACTCGCACTCAATTGATCAGTAAGATACAGACAAAATAAAAACTGCACGAGCAGAGCGAGCGAAGCCAGGAAATAATGGGATGCCCATGAATGAAGGTCTTACATAGTAGAGGTGACGAGACTAGTGAGCCAAGCGAGGAAACTAGAGAGGCTCAGGCAAGAAGCGCAGACAGCGGGAGCTCTTAACCAAAGGGGCCTCAAGCCAGGTAGACTTGCGAAAGCAGAGAGACAAACGATTACTTGAACAGAATTCCGAGAAGTGGGATTTACAAACAAGATGCAATGATTTACTTTATTGGGATTAATGGAGATGATTGAATTTACTGCTCGTAATAGAAAGGAAAGAAGAGGAAGACCACAACATCAGAGCATGCTGCTTTTAAACCCACTCGCAAGAAAAGAACTCACTTGCCAAGAGTCAACAAGGAAGGCGCCTACCTCAGAGAGGCTAAGCACAGAGAGTAGAGCTAGGCTATTGGATATAGCAGTGAAAGGGAAAGGTGGTGGGAGTTTGTACTTGCCATGGCAAGGACGTCTCAATGCGATATCATATATTAACAGGCCAACCCAAGTAGAGTAACCAAGCGGAGTATATGAGCCCAGCTCTGACATTGGCACCTGGCTTGAATGGATTAATAGCATCAACTTTATTTATATGCTAGTTAAGTAACCTACATGGCTTCAGCAACGAATGTCTAATTCAGGTTGAGATGGATTTCTCATCTCCGTACTATAAGCTATGGAAGTGGGAAAGGGTGAAAGGGCATACCCCATAGAGAAATTTGCTGAAATGGCCTATTTTAGTAATAGGCAAATCCATTCCATAGGGAGGGAGGCATGGAATTGGATGCTTCCCCCTTTCAGTGCAGGAAGGACTGCTTGGTGAAATGACGTACTTAGGATTCCCTCACTGTCAAGCAAGGGAGTGACGAGAGGGTATCAAAACCACTCTTTAGAAAGATAGCCTACATTGAACCAAAGGAGTGATCCCCACTCCGAATGAGATGTCGTATACGCAAATGCTCTTTCCGTTGCAGGCATAAGCGCTGCAAACATGGCTACTTCCGCTCTTTTCGGAAGATAAGAAAGTTCCGTCACTTCTGGGATTAAGGGAGTTCCCCCGGATAGCCAGATCCGGATGAAGGGGTTCAGTCTGTCAAGATGAACTATTTCCCTGTGGTTTCTTGGAAAAAAGTCCCCTGTCACTCCGCCAATAAAGGGGGTCAAACCCTCAAGCCAAGCCCGGTCCGACAAGCAAGTAGGAGGCTCTGCCATGGCACTATCAGATGCTTCGGGCGCTAGTTTTAGTTCTCATTCGTAGGTGCCTTTTGGTATCTATTATGGATAGATCGACTGTTCGGAACGATAGCCAATAGCTCTTCCCGCTCGGTGAGTAGCTTAGCGCTTGGTCTCCTTCGTTGACTATTAGTTGAATAAGGTCTCTAGGCTTCTTGTTTTCACTAGCTAGTATGAGATTGAGGGGTTATCCCCAAACCCAAAGGAAGATAAGGCGACTTTCCAGAGGTTAAGCTATCTTCCTATATATGGATTGCTGCTGTCTGCTGTTAGTTCTTGCCAGAGGTAGGAGCGTAAGGGCTAACATGCCTGTAGTTTCTCTTTTGAGAGCTCTATGTTGTTAGAGGAGTTTCGTGAATGTAATGTACCTCAATGGAGGGATAGACGGGATTACCTCGTGGAATGGCCTTGTTGAATGGCCTCGGAGTGACCCAGCTTCGAGGAAACTACAACATAATAAGTAGATAGGCACACGGGATAGCACACTCGCTAGAAGGAAAGAAGGGCCGGGTCTTTACTTTAGTTCATATGTCCCCATTTCTTTCTTTGGTATAAAATCAAGAGGCAGGAGATCACCTAATGACTGACTCACATAGAGGATTACGAAAGGCATTACTATCTTCCTTGGCAGGAAAAGAGGAGGATCTCTATTCATACCGTTCTTCGTAAGTCCAAAGTTGTTCAGTAGGATACGTTCCTATCCTCCGATTAATATTAACGGCTCCGCGGTTTGTGGTCCACTGGGATCACCAGGCAAGGGGGATGATCCACACCCGGAGAAACGAAATTACGAAAACAAAGAAAAGAACAAGGCCGAAAGCCTATCAGCCAGGCTAGGTCCAATATTGATACGTGTCCCCAGTGATAGTACTAGACCAACGGGACATTGAATACAGTGCACGATCATCCCCCTTGCAAAGCAAGTTCCCGTTTTTTTCCTCCTCGGCTTCTGAGTTTGCTTTTTCTTCTGAGCAGTCATAGGTCCATAAGCGAAAGGACAAATGGCCAAGTAAACCGAAGCGAACGGAGGGAATTAGTAAAGTAATAAGCTTAATTGGTAGCCGCCCTTCATGCAGAGGGAAGCGAAGCGAGTCGTTCTAGTCTCTGTCCGGCAGCTGGCTTGAGCTAAAAGGTAAGAAAAACTACGGGTTCAAGAAGTTGTCCTGCAGGGGCGAAAGGTAAGATTCGCATTGAAGAAGATTTGCCAGATGTCGCCATGCTGACTCTAGCCAAAGGAGAACTTACAGACTCAGATGAAAATAGGTAAGTTCTTGACACAAGAGGCTGCTACAAGTGATCCATCAGCTCTCCAAGGAAAGTCTAATCCTTTGCCGATAAAGAAGAGGCCTGAAGTGCATGAAACACAACAGTCCGACCCTCGAACCATATTACCTCTCTAGATGGGGGGGAAAAGGGCCTTTGAGTAGAAGGCAGCGCCGCTCTAAACCCTGGCATCTAACTAGCAGCCATCTTAGGAGCAATCATTAAAGGCGAGGGAGGCGGAAGGTTGCCAACAATGAACCAGTGGGCTGCCTCTTAAGATGTATATAATATTTAATAATCCCGAAAGAGGAGTGGAGAAAGAATGGGTTTAGCTGCCTCGATCGAGGGAAAACCATGTTTATGTTTGGGAAGAGCATGGGATCTGGTCAACAAAGGTGTAACCCTTTTGAAAATGATCCAAGGGAGGCGAGAGGAGAAGTGTTGTTTGCAAGCGAACCCAATAATGCCACGAGGCGGAGAGCCTTTCGATGAAGCCTGCACCCACTGGGAAAAAGGAAAAATAGACCTTGCCGGAGTTTCCCGATAAGGGGTCTTAAAAACATAAGAAAAAGCTTCACCGGCTGCTTTATCCACAAGAATGTCAAAAAGGTTCTCTCCGGTCTTCCTCAAAAAAACTGCTTTAGAGCGCAAGTCAAACTCATGATAGGCGAGCAATCACGCGCACATGGTTTAGCGGTTTGCTGTGCTCTGTGATCTTATTCTTCTCCAAGACCTGATGCTTCATCTGCTTCTTTAGCTTAGTAGGACTTCTTTTTTCTATTGCGTGAAAGATTTGTTTGGTCTCCCACTGCTATCTATGCTAGCTCGAAAGGTACGGCTACTCTCTTGTTTCCTGCGTAATCTCCTTGTAGTCCGCCCATTTTCTAGTAGTTTGAAGAGGCACAAGCTTTCGTCTCTGCAAGCCCGGCATAAGCATTGGATTCCTCCCCGTATACCCAAGCCCCTTTGCGATTGGATGCTTTCCAAATCGATATTCAATGATTTCCGAGGGGAATGGGATGGGGAAGAAGAAGGGCAAGCATCAAGATCAAGATCAGGATCGGAATCTGAATGGACTAGGAATCGAAAGCTATAGTTGTAGGCACAACCCAATCAACACCACTTTCAAATGAGTCAAAGAAGGATGAGTAGGCACGCTAGTCTGTAAGATCCGGTCTCGGCCTGTCCATGGCCAGTAGCCTTTCTCTTACCTGGCTGGCTATTGAACCCCTTGAATTGCCATGACTTCTGTTATCGAGCTTTGAAACTGGCGTACAGGCTCTGAAAGACCTCGTCTCCCGCTGACGGGTTAAGTTCAACTAGATCTTATGATTCAAGTAGATCAGATGCTTACTCACCGGTTTAAGCTCTTTTTCATGCTACTGAACCTTACTTGTTGGGGCTCTTTCACATACTTAGTTTAGTTAGCTCCAGAACGTTCGGCATAAGAAGTAGTTTCCTTATCTCATTTGCTTTGAGTCGAGTTGCTTTATCTCTTCTGTTTCACGTCCTTAAGGGAAAGTGGCTTTCTCTCCTTGCCTTTACTCTATCTCGGCTTAAAAGTGTTGCTTCTCTTTCATATCATGTTAGTCAAGTAGCTTCTATTGCATCTCCTGAGCATTCGGCACCTGAACTACATTCAATATCTGTAGGCCCTGCGGCTAGAGGAGGGGTTTAATCAAGGCAAGCAAGCCCGCTTAATCTAATCTATAGTTGTCTACCTATGCTTGCTATGAGTCAGCGAAGATCAGCGTCACGTGATGAGAGGAAATAGATAAGCTTTTTGGGGACGAGAGGGTGTGCCAACAGGTAATTCTTTTCAACATAGGATTAGGATGGGTAACAGAAAAGACGGAAGATAAAGTTCTCTTTCTCCCTTTGTATGAGTTAGGGTCGGAGATAAAGGAAGAGATCGAAGCGAGCATCAGTCAATGGAATAGAATCGGGAGCAACCTTTCTCCTATATTCTTTACGCGAAACCTGAGAAGGTTTATTATTTGGCTTAGGGTTTGCAACAGGACTTGAAGGGCGAACCACCGAACGAGCTTTCCAATGTCTTTCCTTCCTTTCAATAGATGCCCTGTCTTCTGTTTTTGATCGAAAAAGAAAGACTGATAATTAGACTATCGAGTTGAAATACAGACGTGAAATGATGTAAGTGATGAAAGAAAGGCTATCACTTTGTTGTTACTGCTTGAAGGAATCCTCGGGACGGTTGGAAAGACGCTTGTCTTAGCGGCAGCTCCCCCTTGAGTTGGCAAAGAGCATGCGGGACGTAAAACCCACAGTTCCTGTGCTGTGAATTACAGGAGAGGTACCGATCCAAGCTTCAACAAAGCGGTCACAAGAAAGCTGTCATTGGGGTCAGCGGGTGTCGAAGCGCTAGCACATCTGGGAATGTCACCGCAGGAGTTCAAAGCACTGCACGCCATACAAGCAAGATCGGCACCACACTGGGTACCAAATCCTGTTATAGTAGATTAACTGCACTAAGCTTTCAAGACAGAAATAAGAACTAAAAAGAAAGAGATCTGTACTATTGAAAGTAGAAAGCAGACTGAAAGAGTTAGTAAAGCAGGCCTAGAATCACTTCTTTCAAAGGAAGTGGTTTTTTGACACTTTTCAATGGTTATTCATCACCCGAACGCAACGAAGCCCATAACAAGGCTTTAGAAACGAACCTCTTAGCCATTAAACCACTTTTTCAATCCTACTATAATAGGGTACCTAGATGGTGAGAGACAGCAGAAGGCCCTCGCCCCCTTCGGTCCCTGTGTTCACTAGCCTCCGGCTATAGAAGAATCACAACATCAGACGATAAAGCTACATTTGAAGACGAGAAAGCTATAAACTGGCATATCGTCTTGGAAGATCGTAACTTTGTTGCTTCTTAAAGTCAAGTAAGTCAGAGCGCAACGGATGTGAGGCTTCGCCGACTGAGAACTATCACGGTGAAAAGCCCTTTCCCGAGTAGAATGAATAGCTGCTGCACGGAGAACAGGAATAGCCATCCCCCACGAACCAAGTAAAAGCAGTCAGAACAAGCAATACGAACCGAACGAAGAGAGGGAGGAGAGTCTTATATAAAGAACTAGAATGACTTTTCTTTCGGAATTGCTTCTTACCCTTATCTTTTTAGGTAAGGAATAGCCTTAGTCCCCTCGAGTCTCTGGGATTGGCATGTAATAGAAGGATTCGGTGAGCCTCGCGTGACAAAAGAAAGAAGCGGGAAAAATGGAGATCACCCGCAGGCATGGACAGTATTGGCTGCAAAAGATCCAAAAGACGTTCCTTAGCTTGGTTCAGGTGGCAGCACTTTCAAGCTACGCATCCATTCACAGAAGCTAGGATCGTCAAAGTGAAGGAAACTGCTTTTCAGCTTCGTCCTTTGTTCTGTAGTCAATGTTCTAAGCTGAGGGAATCTTGCCTCCTGCAATCATGTATTACATATTTCAATTACTATTACCAGATTCGAAGAAGACTTGTTTTTTATCCAACAACAGCGATATGCTTCGCTGAAATCATGTCAAAACACAGTCATGAACTCTCAGTTCCCTTCTCACATTGCAATGAACTACACAAAGGAAAATAGTTGTTGCATAAGAGGGATTGCCACCCCCACTTACCTGCTCATACGGGGGATCCTTGTGTGCTGGTATCAGCCGAGAAAGAAAATATCGCGCCTGAGAGCTCCCCTCCTGTCACAGAACCAGATCCCATCAGATTATCTTTTCAATCCGAGACGAATACAAACACGAGAGACGAGAAAAAAGGAAGAACCACCAAGAAGCTACTTTTTCTAGAAAACCTACATCCTCCAGCCACATCTTTTCAAATTGGAAACGGGATGAAGATTCTAGCAGAAAGTCGTTTTCTTAACAAATAATGGAAAAAAAAAAGAACAACAACAACAAGAACAGGGCATGCTAAAACAGCGAAAACAGAAAGTAAGGTAGCTGAGCGGCTTACCAACCAAACGAAGACATCTGTGCCATGGTCAAGAACAACCGCAGCATCTTAAGTATGCTACAAAGAAGCATGAAAGGGCTATGCGCAATCAAGACATTCAATAGCAAGCGCCATCAACAGACATGGAAAAAGAGCAAGCCAAGACTTTCACAAGAAAGCTGGACTTGGTGGGTAAAACCTCCCTTGGGTACGAAGGTAAGCCATAAAAAGCAAGGGGCTAAGCGGGTATTCACTCCTCCCTTGCCGCTACTACCAGCTCGAGGCCTATTGTCCACGAAGGCTGATCTCTTAACTGGCTTTGGAAAGGCATACCTTGACTATTCGAAGACAATGGATTGGTTCTCTTACAGTTCAATTCCAGGGGAAAAAGAAAGCCAATTACTCCTTCAAATATTCATTGCCTCTAGTTCCGACTTAAGAGTTAGACTAGGCGATATATTCTTTCTTGCGCAAAGCCTCTCTCCTGATCTTGATAGCACGGGAAAGAGACTTTTTGCGATGAGGCCATGCAAGGAAGGCTCTTTAATTAGCATTACTGCCTCTTTGCTTTGCACTCGCTACCTTGTGGCCATACCCAGAAAAGGGCCTTTGCCCAGTTATTTCTTCTTATTCCATTAAGAAGATAAAAGTCAAATCACTTTCACAAAGCGAAGGAACATTGCTTACAACTCAAAAGGACGGGATGTTAATATGTTAGGCTAAGGCACCTCTCATCACAGCACGTCGAAAGCATGCCATCAAATTCATTATTGAAAGCCTTAGAGCAGTAGCACGCACAGGGATAGTCTTCCTTCTGATCCCAAGGAATGCGCGTCTGGTGGTATCATCGTATATAAGAGAACGGCTGCATTGGATGAACTCCAGCTCTCGGCATCAAGACCGACAAAGAGCCTATTGGACCTAGCAAGGAAAGAAAGTCGCAGAAGGGGCGTAGCGGGCAACTAGGGGTTCTCGAGACTATTCCGTCTGTCAGTTTATTAAGAAAGTCAGTGTTCCGTTATCGTCTTCATGGAAATAGTAGTATATGCCGCAAATGGTCTGCTAAAGCTAATGTCCTCTGCTCATCGAAATCGAAGAGGGACATTCAAATAGTTAATCTATCCCACTAGCTCAAGTCCCACTGCTCTTATTCCGCTAATGCCAGGAGAGCTTCTAAAAGGATATCCCTCTGGAATTGCAATTGGAGAAAGGGGGCATTCTCCCCGTAGATGCTGAGAATCTTGCAAAGAGCCTAGTTGTACTACCAGCAGCCTAATTCCCATCTCCGTTCTATCAAAGGCATGAAGTGAAGGAGGTTACTGCGGTTATTCCGCCAAAAGCTAGGCCAACAAGCCCAGGGTGAGACAGCCCTGCTAACTCGTACTCTTCTTTTAAAGCCCTAGGATCGGATTCAATAGTAGCTGAGTCAATAGCTGGGGATTCCTTCTCCCTCAAAGCCTATTCTGATTGACTTTTGTCCTCGGGATTCTTTTTGGCATAAAGCCTACCACCCTCACATGCAGGGGATTCGAGAACCCGGTATTCTTCCTCCTCATGGACAAAATCGGATGCTTAAGCCAATAAAATAAGGTTGCACCTCTGTCTACCCTCTTATTTTACTATGCATATGGATCTGGGGTAGTGCTAACTAATCCTTCTTGTTCTAACTCTTCTCTTTCTCTCTGCTTTGACTATGGGGATACCATGCCCATTACGGGTGTCAAAGAGCGGATGCTTTCCATCTTCGTAGGAAGGATTTGCTGCTGCTAAGACCGGATATGCCGAATCTGAGCTGAGAGATGCTAGGTCTCGTCTAAGCCCTTCTGCGGATTCTCAAGCAACAGCAAAGAGAACAGGGGATTGCCCACTAAGAGCCCATCATTTACCCGAGCGAGATTGGACAGTTGCTCTATCTGCTCTCGAATCGGATTCTGTTGAAATAGGCGAAATGGCCCTTCCCCTCTTCGAATCTGAGATGATAGTTACCTTTCTAACTGCGCATTCTTCCTTCAAACCTTCCACCAGCAGTTGATTCTCAAGCAGCCGATTCCTCCTGCTCTTCTGGGGCATCTATATAATAATAATATATGTCACTTCCCTCTGTCCATCAATCGTCTTCTCATCTGCGCTTCTGATCTTTGCTTTACTGCTGGTTAGCTTTCTCTTTTCTGTGTTTACTTCATGGATTTGAATAAGGACTTTCCCCTACTTGCTTCTGCTGTTGGTGCAAGTAACCCTAGTTCTTCGCGTAATATTTCTCCTCTCACTCCTGTGGTTTCTGCTACGGTTGTGAATTCTGCTGTTCCTTCCCATAATCTGCGTCCTCACTCTCCTGTTGGGACTTTACCTGTGAGTATTATTGATTTGTTGGAGTCGGTTACGGTACCGAATAATGAACATCGATTGATCTCTGCTTCTGATACGCCGGCCAGACAGGAAGGAGTCTCTTTCTGTCTGGAGGGAATCATTTTTCTACATCAGCAATGGATACCTCATCACTTTCTATTGCTGTTTTCACAGTGACTCTTCTTTTTTGTGCTACCTTATCCGG